GCTTACTCTAGATTAAAAGTAATCTAAAGTAGGTGAGAATACTCTTGGGGCTGTATATACGGAATTGGGAAAGCTTTTGGGTGTGTCAGCAAAGTAACAGGGCTAGAGAAGAATGAAAACTCCAATTAATGCATTATTAGAGGCCTCGCTCCTACGTGACGCGGCTGAGCCATTTCAACTAAGCTTCCAAGATGCTGCTAGCCCTGTTATGGAAGAGATTCTATTCCTTCATAACCAAATTATGTTTATTTTAGTTATTATTATAACAGCTGTATTATGGTTAATTATAAGAGGATTAACAGGCCAAGCTTATCATCGCTATCTTATAGAAGGAGTCACAATAGAGATTGTTTGGACTATAATTCCAGCAATTATATTAGTGTTTATAGCATTCCCTTCTTTAAAACTACTTTATTTGATGGATGAGATAGTAGAACCCGGTGTGACAGTAAAAGCCATAGGTCATCAATGGTACTGGTCTTATGAATATTCAGACTATCAAACTACCTTAGGTGAAGATAGTACCTTAGAATTTGATTCTTACATGATACCTACAAGTGACCTTAAACCCGGCGATCTCCGACTATTAGAGGTTGACAATAGAATGGTTGTTCCTATTGATACTTATGTAAGAGTTTTAGTTACAGGCGCAGATGTACTTCACTCATTTGCTGTACCTTCATTAGCTATGAAAATGGATGCTGTACCTGGACGTCTTAATCAAACCGGATTTTTAGCTAAAAGACCGGGATTATTTTATGGTCAATGTTCCGAGTTATGTGGTGCTAATCACTCTTTTATGCCCATTGTTATAGAAGCCGTTAGCATGGATAAATATATTAGCTGGCTATCTTCATTATGTGCTGATCTTTAGAGGATCTTTCAATCATCGAATAATGCCTCACTTAGATATAACTGCTTATTTAACTCAATATAGCTGGACATTAATAATTTTGTTAGCACTTTATAGTATTATGAGTTTATTTATTTTACCTAAAATTCAAAATAATTTACGTATAAGAAGTATACTACAGGAAGAGGGGGCAGCCCCTAGTAAGAAATTGGGGGCTAATCGAGCATATGCTATACTACAAGATATACTTCGCAGATAGGCCCGTTTCCTACATATATTCAATATGGCAGCTTCTTTCTTTGATCAATTTAATGTAGTTCGGATAATTGGAGGTATAATTACTAATTCTTCTATTATGATGCTTATCCTATTTAGTGTAATATTAATAGGAAGTTGTTCATATAAATTAATACCTACAAGATTGCAGGCTATACAAGAAATTGTTTATACCCACTTTTTAGGATTAGTAAAAGATTCTACAGCTAATAAGGGAACTCAATATTTTATTTTTATTATAACCCTATTTACGTTTATTGCCGGATTAAATCTGTTAGGTTTATTTCCTTATGTATTTACCCCAACTGCCCATATTGTTATTACTTTTGGGTTCAGTGTATCTATTTTAATAGCAGTGACAATATTGGGGATAACAAACTACCGCTGGAACTTTGCTTCAATGTTAATGCCTAGTGGGGCTCCTTTATCATTAGCCCCTCTATTAGTTTTAATTGAGACACTTAGCTATATTTCCCGGGCACTCTCTTTAGGTCTTCGATTAGCTGCTAATATATCTGCTGGACACCTTTTATTTGCTATATTAGCAAGTTTTGGGTTCGCAATGATTAGTAATGGAATGTTAGTTTTAAGCTTAGGCCCAATATTAGTAATGGTTTTTATAACTTTACTAGAAATTGCCGTGGCCTTGATTCAAGCATATGTATTTTGTATGTTAACTACCATATACATTAATGATACTCTAAATCTACATTAACCCATACTTAGAATAATTGTTGGGTAGGAGTATTAGTCTCCGCTCGATTCCCCGCCGGGGAGCCATGAGTAAGGCTTATCACCCTTATCATTTAGTGGATCCTAGTCCATGGCCTTATATAGGCTCAATTGGGGCACTACTGCTTACAGTAGGCTCAGTATTATACTTTCATTATAGTTATACATGGATAATGTATTTAGGCGCAATAACAATAATATTTACAATGTTTGTTTGGTGGAGAGATATTATTAGAGAAGCCACTTTCCAAGGACACCATACTCAAATAGTAAAAAGAGGATTAAGATATGGTATGATCCTTTTTATTACTTCTGAAGTTTGCTTCTTTTTTGCGTTCTTTTGGGCTTTCTTTCATAGTAGCTTATCTCCCACTATAGAATTAGGGGCTATTTGGCCCCCTGTTGGTATAGAAGTGTTAGATCCATTTTCTGTGCCCCTATTAAATACAGCTATATTACTTAGTTCAGGAGCAACAGTTACATGGGCACATCACGCCATAGTTAGCGGACAAAGATTAGAAGCCATACAATCACTTACTTGTACCGTAATACTTGGAATTCAGTTTACAGCTTTACAAGCTATGGAGTATTACGAAGCACCTTTTACAATCTCAGACTCCGTATATGGTTCAACCTTTTTTATGGCCACAGGTTTTCATGGTTTTCATGTTATAATTGGAACTATATTTTTGACTGTATGTTTAGCCAGACTAATAGGCTATCACTATACTCGTCATCATCATTTTGGTTTTGAGGCTGCTAGTTGGTATTGGCATTTTGTAGATGTGGTTTGGTTGTTTTTATATGTATGTATTTACTGGTGGGGCTCTTAGCCCGGGCCATGGTTACATAGTGCTTAGCTAAGCTCAGCTTGTAGGGTCAACTAACGGTAAGTTCTCAGACTCATAATCTGATTATGCAGGTTCAATTCCTGCCCCTACCACTATTAAAAACAAAATGAATACATATATAAACCAAGTAGGTACAGAAAAGAGGAAATACATATATAAACCAAGTAGGTACAGAAAAGAGGAAAATTATAAAAATCTAGGCAAACATACACGAACTAACTCAATTAGGGGGTATGGAACTATCCCCAATAATACAATAGCTACTATTAGCGGTAATTGCCCATTAAACTCTCGTCTATTAATATCTCTCGAAAATATTAAATATGGAGAAAGTTGCCCAAAACAAATTCTATTATATAAATATAACGAATAAGCAGCAGCTATGACCATACTAGTTGAGGTAAGAATACCTAATGATGTACTAGTAGAAAAAGCAGCTACTAAAGATAAAAATTCTCCAACAAAGTTACAACTAAGAGGAACAGCAATATTAGCTAAAGTAAACACCATAAATATGATAGAAAATAGGGGCATAGTCATAACTACTCCCCTATAATACCTAATTAACCTTGTATGATGTCTCTCATAGAGCAATGTTACTGCTATAAATAAAGCGGGGCTAACCACTCCATGAGCTATCATTAAGAATATAGAGGCTATTAAACCCTCCATCGTATGAGTAAATAAACCTATTGTTACTATTCCCATATGAGCTACCGAGGAATAGGCTATCAGACGTTTCGCATCTACCTGTCGGCAAGTAGTTAAACTCCCGTATATCACTGCTATTAATGATAACGTTAGTATAATTGGTGCTAAATACTCTGTTGCTTCGGGGAAAAGAGGCCAAGCGAATCGAATGAATCCATAGCCCCCTAATTTTAATAATATTCCAGCTAGAATCACTGAACCAGCTAAAGGAGCCTCAACATGCGCAAGAGGCAACCAGATATGAAAAGGTATCATTGGTATCTTAACTGCTAAACTAAGGAAGAAACCTATAAATAACCAAACTTGAATATTACTATCAATCTGAATGTTAGTTAAAGATAAGTAGTCAGTTGTACCTGTTATTCTATAAATAACTGCTATACTAAGTAACATTAATATTGAACCAACTAAAGTATAAAAGAAGAAATAATAAGCAGCTTTTATCTTTTCTGCCCGAGCTCCCCATACTCCTATTATTAAGAACATGGGTATTAATATGCTCTCAAATAACACATAAAATATTAAAAGATCTAATGTTGAAAATACCCCAATTAATAGTAACTCCATACCTAAAAGGCATATAATAAACTCCTTAACAAGAAACTTAATACTATTCCAACTTACTAAAATACAAATTGGTGTTAATAAAGTACTTAATACAATAAAAAATATAGAAATCCCATCAATAGCAAACAATATTGGAGAACCTCCAAACCAGCCTATTGCACTTATCCAATTGAGTTCAATTATCTGTTGAAATTGAGCTTCTTGATGAAGATTAACTAATAATAAAATAGAAAGAGCAAATGTAATCAGAGACCACTCTAACGCTTGCTGGCGTAATCTCATACTATTTTCCCTTGGAATTAATAATATTATTACTATACTTATTAATATAGAGCTTACAATACTAGTTAATATCATGTTTTATATCTATATCTAGATTGGGCACTACGGCGAAATCCTCTTCTATATCGTTCTCTATCCACCCAAACTCCGACCCGTTGGGGTTAACGTCCCCCAACAGACGCCCAGTCTTTAAATCAAATAGATATGTCAAATAATCATTGACAGTAACATGGGCCCAGTCTTCGTGTATGTTTGTCTCTATGCTTTCTATCAACTCCCCTATATACTGGCCTATGAAATCGCCTGGAGTCATAAGACTATTAACTAACCCGGATTTAATTTCAACGGGCCCTAACAGTGGATGTAAACTCAATATGACGGAAGTATTATAAGGGGGCGGAGGGGGTAATAGTGCATTAATAGAATATATTACAGAAGGCAGGTCAGGGCCATATGCCAGCACCGGGGAATATGGAGTGATTACAATAGCCGGGTGTGCGTATACGGGATTTAATATAGCATTAACAGCTAGAAAGATTAACACCCAGAAAATTAGATAAATTAATGGATGAAGTAATAAAAAACTTATTGTCCAACTATATTTAGTTCTATAAAACTTTTTTACTTTATACATCAGTCTAAATTTGGGCCAAGTACTTAAGCACTACACCTACACTAACTACTATTATTAATGCATAACTAGTTAATAAACCAGATTGTAAGCTACTTAGCTCTTTAGTTCTGTTAACTAAAAATTGGGCTATTCCAGTAGGACCTAAAATCTCTAAGATACCTCTGTCTATAGTACGATAAGAGACAATATGGCCAAACTTCCAAGCTGTGCTTCCAATATAATAATTTGCTATTTGATTAAACTCCCAGGCATAAAATAAGAAACCATATATGCTAGGACGTGTAATATAATAGATAATATAAGGACGAAGTATAAACACTAGTAATATCCCTGTTACAGACATAATAACTGGTGCAAAAGAGACTATTGTGGGCACAAGCGGCAAGGGACGTATACCTGGTGCAAACACCATATTTTTAGCGATATAACCAACTAAGATACTTCCTATTGCTAATACTAATAAAGGACCCAATAAGTTCCAATCAGCTTCTTGTAAATGTTGCGCGCTTATGCGTGTTAAATTAGGCTTAGACACAAAACTTAAGTATATTAATCGGAATGAATAAAAAGCAGTTAAGAAGGCTGTAATTGAAGCTAACCAATAAATAGATATTAAACAATAATTATTATAAGTTAATTCTAATATTAAATCTTTAGAGTAAAATCCAGATAAATAGGGGAAACCGGCTAAAGACAATGAACCAATCAACATTAATACATATGTTAGAGGTAAGCCCCGGATTATTCCCCCCATCTTCCTAAGATCTTGTTCATCTAGAAGAGCATGAATTATTGAGCCTGCCCCCAAGAATAATAAAGCCTTAAAGAAAGCATGAGTTAGTAGATGATATAAACTACTTAGACAGCTATAAGTACCACAAGCCATTACCATATATCCTAGTTGACTACAAGTAGAATAAGCAATAACTTTTTTTATATCCGATTGGACTAATCCTACTGTAGCTGCAAAGAAAGCAGTTAAGGAACCAACTAACCCTACAATAATTGTTGCAGTTGGAGAATAATCAAAAAGGGGAGCTGATCTTATAATTAAAAACACTCCTGCTGTTACCATTGTTGCTGCATGAATTAGGGCTGAAACAGGTGTAGGCCCTTCCATAGCATCCGGCAACCAAGTATGTAACCCTAATTGAGCAGATTTTCCTACGGCCCCTATAGTTAGTAATATACAAATCCAAGTACAAGCTGAAGATGGTGATAAAGCGGAGAATAAACTACAGTAATCTAATACCCCAAATTCTTTCCAGATTAATATAATAGCTAGCATTAATCCTATATCTCCTATTCTATTGATTAACATTGCCTTAATTGCCGCCTTGTTAGCTTGTATACGCGTAAACCAAAAGTTAATTAATAAATAAGAACACAAACCGACACCTTCCCAACCAATAAATAATTGTACATAATTATTACTAGTTACTAAAACTAACATAAAAAAGGTAAATAGAGACAGATAACTCATGAATCTAGGTAAATGGGGATCTTCTCTCATATAACTTGTAGAATAGACATGAACTAACCCGCTAATTGTGGTTACTACTATTAACATTACAGCTGTTACCATATCAAATTGTAGGCCAAAGCTAGTTATTAGTAAATCTGACTCTATCCATCTGCCTAACTCTATATATACTGTAGACCCATTAATAAGGATTTCATAACATAATACAAAAGAAAGGAAGCTACTGATGAGAACCCACACAGAACTTAACAAGCCAGCCCCTTTTCTTCCTAGATAGCGACCCCCTAGTCCGCTTCCGACTGCGCTTAGTAACGGTATTAATATAACTAGAAGATACATGGGAATAAATCTAAAATAATCAAATGTGTTAACTGAAAGAACAAACTAGGACATACTATAATTGTTAATACTAAATATAAACTTGCCCCTATTAATATTGCCTTGCCTAAACTTGTTTCCTCCGATGCTATGCTGCCATGTGGAGAATTTAGTATATTTGTTATTACTAAAGGCGTAGACAAAGGTTGATAAAACATAATTTTAACTAATCTAAGGTAATAAACTCCAGCTATCACGGAACAAACTAAAGCCATTAAAGCGCTAAGATAGTAACCTTGACCAACAGCTGCTAAAATAATATACCATTTAGTTAAAAACCCAATTAAAGGGGGGATTCCTGCAGTAGACAATAAACCTGTAGCTAATGCTAGTGCTAACATTGGGTTTAATCTTGAAACACCACTAAACTCAATAAGCATGTCTCTTTTAGGAGATATAATTAGTACTACAGACCAAAGTAGTACTTGAGTTATTATATAAGCACCTATATACATTAAACTTGCCTGAAAACTTTCTATAGACCCTATAGCTATACCCAGCAACACAAACCCCATATGGCTTATCCCGCTATAAGCTAGTAGTCTTTTTATTCGAGTTTGATTTAAAGCTCCTATAGCCCCAACAACCAAAGAGATTAATCCGGCTATTAATAGCCCCATTTCATTTAAGCCTATTTGTACTATAATAGCTAGTACTCCTAATTTAGGCACGATAGATAACAGCGCAGCTACCCAAGTTGGAGCCCCTTCGTAAACATCGGGGGCCCACATATGAAAGGGGGCTGCAGATACTTTAAATAACAATGAGATAGTAATAAGACACTTACCAGCTAATATACCATAAGATACCATACTCATACGAATAAATTGAAGTTCAAGCTCTCCTGTGGAGCCATAAATTAAGGCGCAACCAAACAGGAACAACCCCGAAGATAGTGCCCCTAACACGAAGTATTTTAGCCCAGCTTCTGCCGATAACAATGAGTTTTTATTATAAGCCACTAAGATAAACATACATAATGTTTGCATTTCTAATGCTAAATATATAGAAATTAAATTTGTTGACCCAATAAGTAATAAATTACCTAAGATCACTAATAAAATCAATAAAGAGCTTGATCGATGCGATGTTCGATGATCCAGCATACATAGTATAGCTAACCCACTTAGCATCACTAACATCTTAATAGCCTGTGTCCAATATAGTAGATGGGGCTCAGCTAATAGCCCAGCAGCCCCCACAGCACCCGCAAGTAGCATGGCTAATCTTAAAGTAGGGGCCTTTAATCCATACATCAACACTATTAGTATAATGAGCCCTAATGTTAATTCCATAGTGTGCCAGGGGCTATTTGCCCACATGACACATGAGAAGGTACGCCACTTTTGTGGCACCTTATTAATCCCTAAAGCTTTTGTTTTCCTTCTTTGCAGCAGCCAGAAGTTAATTACGTCGATGGGGCCAATATAGTCGAGCATCGCTGAGACCATTCCTTGCGTACTAGGCCTCAGAAAAGTTGGGATTGAACATTGTAGATAGAAACCGAGCTGTGTCACCACGCTCTGAACTCAAATCATGTACGGTTTTCATGGTCGAACAGACCAACCTAAGGTACCTTCTACAGCACCAGGGCACCGCAATTCAACATCGAGGTCGCAAACACTGTCCTCGATAAGAACTCTCCGACAATATTACGCTGTTATCCCTACGGTAGCTTTTATCCGCTTTCGATATTTATTTTGGACAATCATATCGGGTCATTATCGCCCACATAGGACGTAGTCCTTGTGCCAGCTAGGGGTGTCCCCCTCACTGTCAGGCTAATGAGATTAGCTTTATATACCATAAGCTCGCCTTCGTTTCTTATTCAAAGGTAGTCGCCCCAACTAAACTGTCCTACCAACAAAATTTATTAACTCAAAATTAGGATACTTTGTATCGATCATTTTAAGTTAACGCTATCGGTATCCAGTAAAGCTCGATAGGGTCTTTTCGTCTTACAATGTTTATGTAGTATCTTCACTACAACTATAATTTCATCGGCTTTCCTCTTGAGACAGTAAGACCCTCGTGGTTCCATTCATACCCGCCAACAATTAATTGGCTATTTATTGTGCTACATTATCACGGTCAGAGTTACCGCGGCCATTCAGTTGGGTTTCGCTTTAGACGTTAGTCCTCAGTTTTACTATACAACCATTGGGCAGAATTCACCCTCTATACTTCAGTAACCTTTAGCAGAGAGCTATGTTTTTGGTAAACAGCCGAGATCTTATTTTGCCGAGTTCCTTAAGAGAAATTATGCCTAGATCTAAGTCCCATAAATAACAGTTGAAGGTACTTCGTACCATAATATTTTTCCTGAATAGGTACAAGAATTATAATCCATCGGGCGTAGTGCCCTTAGAAGCTGTATATATATTTATTTGGGAGTGAATCTTGTACTACTCATGCCTGCATTATCACTTCTGTTAATCTCACGAGGTGCGCACATATCGTGCCTACAGAACGCTCTACTACCAAGCCAGTTAATGCTTCCTTACGGACTGGCTTCCAGAATTTCAGTTACAGATTTAGCCGCCTTAATTCTTAGAGTTTCCTAGCTTATTCAGTGAACTTTTACGTTTTCCTGTGCAGATGGCTGTTTCTAAGCCTACTTCCTGTTTGTCTAAGTTGAACCCTCTTTATACACTTAATCTGTATTAGTGACTTTAATTTCTGATTAGGGCTTACCCCTTTTGACTAAAGGTCTTATCACCATAGTCTTACTACACCAGTAATTCAAGCCCCCCGGGTTTGGGGGCGAATCAACTTGGGGCGCCTTACTAAGATAAGTTTCGTAGAGAACCAGCTATAGCCAAGTTCGACTAGTATTTCACCGCTAACCACAGCTCATCCAAGATTTTTGCCACAATCACTGGTTCGGTCAGCATAGCTACCTGGCCATGGTTAGATCACTTGGTTTCGGGGAATTTGACTGACGAGATTTTCTCTTGCTTTCACTACGCCTTCATTTACTACTTAAGCTTGCCAAATTTTGTCTTGCAGGCCCATTATGCAAAAGGTAACTTTTAGAACCGATTCTAAGTCTTTCCTTCACAGTACTTTCTCTATAGGTGTCTATCGGGGTTTAGTCTAGATGTCCAATCATCTTAATTATCTGTTTGAGACAATTCCTCCGCTATCGCTCGCCGCTACGCACGGAATCTCAGTTGATGTATTCCTCATAGTCTAGTAAGATGTTTCAATTAACTATTCAATTCACCCTTTTCAGTTAGGATAAACAAGTTCAAAGTCTCTCCCTTGTTATTTCGTATTTCACGTCCTTACCGATAGACCCTAGACTTTACTCAGTTCCACTGTCTAAAGACTCATTAAGATAAACCCAATATAATTTCTTATGTCCAGGGGTTTTCTTCCAACCTAAAATAGAGATCTTATTTCTATGAATATCTAAATGACAGCTTGAGCAGACCGGCACCAAGTTAGACCTTCGATTCAATCCTTTACTACATAATTTCTTAGGTTGAATGTGGTGGATAGCCTCGGCTGGAGCTCCGCATATTTCACACAAATCGATAAAAACTTTAGCATTATATTTAGAAGGGCGGAATATTGTTAAAGAATTTGACTTACTTCGGGATGGTGGCTCCCAGTTAATAAGTTTACGATATTTCAAAGCACTATTATAAAATTTTTTGTCATTAATTATGTGGCCCATAACTTCAATGCCATATTGGGAGGGCCCTGGGCCAGGTTTCAATTTACGTTCATAAATTAGGCCCAAATCTTCATGTTGAATAACAGATAGATGATAGCACTGAACTGGCGAATCAATTAAAGAAAAAACTTGATGTAGATGAGTAGACAGAACGAAACTAGTTTGTGCAGTTGTTAATCTTTCAATTGTTGCAGCTAATATTGCTGTCCCTGAACTAACTTCTGTTCCATGACAAATTTCGTCACCTAATATTAAACTATTATAATTAGCTAGCTTTAATATAGTTGAAAGATCTCTCATTTCGACCTCAAAAGTACCTTGGCCTTTATGAAGATCATCCCCCCCTAAAATACGAGTAATTAAATAGTGATAAGGTCTCAACTTAAATGAATCTGCAGCTACATACATTCCTGCTTGAGCTAAGATTACGTTAACTCCAATTGCTCTAAGTAAAGTAGATTTACCTGCACCATTTACTGAGAATATTAACATTCCCTTATCCTCTAAACTAATATTATGAGCTACACATTCTTCTTGAGTGTTTAATTGTTCTACTAATGGGTGTCGTAGATTAATTGCTTCAATTAAACCTTTAGTTTGTTGGGATTTTGTTAGTATTAAGCAAGGTTTAGTATAATTAAACTTAATAGCCGCAATAGCCCCGCTTAATGCAACATCTAATCTAGAAATCATATTTACTAAAGGTAAAAATAGCTCAGAATAACTAAAATATAATCTTTTAAGTTCTTGGTTATAAGTCTGCTTAACATAAGTACTAATTTGTTCTTCTAATAAATTTAATTCGATTGATACTTTATGAATGGTGGGACTAGTAATTATAAGGCGATTTCCTTTTTTACCCAACACAATAATTGAATTATCAGATATAGGAGTATTAGTTATATATTGTTCTAACTTAACTAACTTTTTAGATAAAATAGAGAAAGCATAACCCTCTTTATTAAAATACTCAGCTTTAATAGAAATTGTATCTTGAAACACAATATTTGAAGTCTGTTCGGCCCACTCTGTAAGTTGGGCCGTTAAAATTTGTTGCTGTGCAAGAAGGTTAGTTAGATTATCAGTTGGCTGTAATACATCTTTAAAATCATCTAAAAGACTATCTACCTGGAAAACTCGGCTTATTTCCTCAATTAGCGATTTTAATTGAGGCCCGACTAAAGGGGGTAATTGAATATTAATTCATTTATTACTTATTAATTTACTTATTAGTTGACTAGCAAACAAATAAGAATGGTAAATTTGACTCAACTTTTTAGGTGGCAAGGTAATATCACTCGAGGCACATATTGCCCATTGACGATGTAAAGAAGATAAATCTTTAATGTGTTTTAACTCGGAATTGTCAAATATTTTCTTGTCAATTAATTGTTTAAATGTAGCAATTTCCGCATAACGAAGATTTAATTCATCATAATCTGTAATGGGGTTAAGAAGTCTGAATTTAAGTAGTCTTTTACCCATTGCAGTAGAACAGAAATCAACCAAATTAAACAAACCGCCCAGTTTTCCCCTTTTAGGCAATAAGTCCAATTGATATTCTGCTCGATTACATAATATCAAGTTTAAGGGGCTAATAACAGAATTATAACACTCGGGAAGTTGAAGGTTTTTAATAAGATTAGGATTTCGATCTTTAATAAATTGTAATACTCCTAAAAGGCTAATTAGACTTACCTGATTAACATTTTCTGTCCAAGTACTTTGAAATATCTTACTAAAGGTGTATTCTTGATAATTTTTGTTAAACCACTCTGCGTTAATGCCCATATAAATATGAAGCAAGAGCCACTCCTTATTATTATTTTCGTACTTATAAGATAAATAACACGGTAAGTTGGTTAGTACTTCACCCATAACTTCAATTTTAGCATTGGGTTCAAAGGGGAATAAATTCCAACCAATTAATAAATTATATATTTTATTTGTTAAAATTTCTGAGCCAACCCCTAAGTCTACCCAAATTACTATTTCTCTAATACGATAATTGATTAATAACCGGGCAACTTTGTCTCTGTCCGCCCAAAAGATAGGAAACATTATACTATGCCCATTCATGGCTGAAAATATAGTAATACCTAATAAATCGTCTTGAGAAAAATAAATTGATAACACATAGGATAATTCTGAACAATCCTCTAAATTACAACTAGGAGAATAAACTTGAGATACTGCGCGTTGTTTTGGCCCTGATTTACCAGTGACTAATTCATCGATAACTATAACAGTCCAACCTTTATCTAACAAGATACTTAGATGAGTAGTAAGGGAATAAATTGGAAACCCCATTTGAAGCAAGGATTTTTTACCCGGCGATATTATTCTCATATCAAGTAACGAAGCAACTTGTTCAATGGGGGGTACTACCTTCAAAGGTCTACTTCGCATGGATGGCTCAACTAATAACTCGGCTTGAAAATATGCTTGTTGTCTACTAGGAGTATCAGGCTCATGCCAAAGTTCATAGAACTTACCAATTTGGATAAGCTGGATTACTGATAATCCATACTTTGAATAATTCTCCTCCGCTAAGTTAAAATATTGCATAGGTATCTGGTTCATTTTTAATTAGGAGTTAACCTCTTAATAAATTTAAGGCTCGAACAGCAATTGTACCACGTAAACGGTAATAGTTAACCATAATGGCTAAACCGATAGCAGATTCGGCAGCTGCGACAGTTAGAATCACAATTGCAAAAATTTGACCAAAAAGCGTATAGAGCACACGAGACTCAAATAGAAGCAAAATAGTAGAGGCCAGTAAAACTAGCTCTACACACATTAGCATAATAATTAAATTGCTTCTATTAAGAATAATACCTAAGATTCCGATTAATAAGATGACAATTGATAATATTAAATAAGACATGTGCTATACCAATTAGAGGCTAGTTTTCCCACTCTAAACCTCCTTCTATCCATTCATAAACTAACCCTAAAGTTAAGATAAATAAAAATAACATAACAACCCAATAACCAAATAAAGGTAAGCCCATATATGTAACAGCCCAGGGAAATAAAAAAGATATTTCAAGATCAAATATTAAAAACAAGATACCAATTAAGAAAAATCTAACGGAAAAGGGATTCCCCGGGTTATCAAAAGGATCAAACCCACATTCATAGACTGACACTTTTTCCATATCGGGTTGTTTATATCCTAATAGATAAGATGCCCCTAAAATTAGAATTGATAATGTCCCGCTAACGATAAGTAGTATTAGTATTCCTTTGAACTCCATGTTCCTCTCCATATTCCTAAGCGGAGACGTGCGTTAGCACTTGGCCAGAAAGCACCTAAAGGTGCTCTCTGCTGATTTGTAGGAAGAGATCTTGCCTACTACGTAATAATTTACCATGGGAATTATATAAAGAAGGTGAATTTGGCTGCTTAGCTAATAATATAGCCCCTATCATAGCGACTAGTAGCACCAAACTAGCAATTAACACTAATTCATAATAAGTTGTATAAAGATGACTTCCAATTGCTCCAATGTTAGTTTTAGATCCTATAACAGGATTGCTAATATATTTAGGGCTATTGGTTAATAAACTATAAAATAGGAATATAACAGATAATCCCACAGGTAGAAAATGCGAGTGATCTTGAGAATCTACCTTATTGGGCTGTTGAATTAACATAATTACGAACAGGAATAAAATAGCGATAGCCCCTACATAGACAATTATAAATATTAAGCCTATATAGTCTAATCCCAACGATATAAACATAACAGCAGCATTAACAAAGGCAATAACTAACCAAAATACTGAATAAACAGGATTCGGCGTAGATATAACCAAAACACTAGTTCCAACTATTACTAAGGACATCATTAAACTCAAGTGACTCATCGTAATGACCTATTATATTTTCTGTCACAAATTCTCCGTACTTATCAAAAATTACCACTTTATTACCAACATCTACCCCATACACATAGCTATCCAGGGTCGCTTCATACCAGCTTGATAGTTTAAAGCTCCCCATAGGCAACTCTATTCCTACGCCAACAAGATGGTTGTAAAGCAAGGCTCCTACATAAGGCTCAGTAAAATAGGTTGTCGGATAATCCATAAGAGGTAACATGCTAACTAAGAAGTGCCCCGACGACAAGTGTAAAATATATACCCTAAGGCAAAGTTTCAGGGAGAGCATTACTAGGTGGTGAAACAGCTAAAACAACAAAGGAGCAGTTAATATAAAAACACACTTTAAAACAAGTAATTAATAAGAACTGAACCATCTTTGTTAAGAAGCCTATTTGACTCGATTTAAACACGAAGTAATGAATTTTCTATAAATCCCAACACGGGTATCAATACTAAAAAGTATAAAAAGTAAAATAAAGAGGCCAATTGACCAACCATAACATAAGGCTCCTCTACTGGGTTAGCCCCTAACCAGGATAATAACACAAAATCGGCCACTAAAAACCAAAAGGCTATTTTACCTAAAGGCCTAAATGTTAAAGCTCTTAATTTACTAGTATGAATAAAGGGCAATAAAAATAACACCAAGATACTACATACCATAGCCACGACCCCTCCAAGCTTGTTGGGTATAGAGCGTAATATAGCGTATGCGAATAAGAAGTACCATTCTGGTTGTATATGAACAGGAGTTACTAAAGGATTGGCTTGAATGAAATTTTCAGGATCACCTAATACATTAGGCATAAAATAGCTCAAAATAACTAAAATAGTACTAAGTACCATTATACCAAATAAGTCCTTATAAGTATAATAAACATGAAAGGTAACTTTGTCTATATTAGAGTCAACCCCTAAAGGATTATTTGACCCGGCTGTGTGTAAACTAACAATATGTAATACGCCTAATCCAACTATAAGAAAAGGAAAAAGATAATGTAAAGAGAAGAAACGATTAAGAGTCGCGTTAGATACACTAAATCCTCCCCAAATCCACTGAACAACCTCTGTTCCTATATAGGGTATAGCAGAACAAAAGTTAGTAATGACTGTGGCTGCCCAAAAAGACATTTGTCCCCAAGGTAATACATACCCTAAGAAGGCTGTTAACATCATTATTAAGTAAATTATAACCCCTATATTCCAAACGTCCATTTTCATATAGCTCCCATAATAGAGTCCTCTCCCCATGTGTATATATACACAGAAAAAGAATAATGCAGCTCCATTAGCATGAATATACTTTAACAGAAAACCATAATTAACGTCTCTTAAAATATGGGAAATTGAGTCAAAAGCTAAACTAACGTCAGGGCAATAATGCATAGCTAAGAATATTCCGGTAATCAATTGAATAGCTAAACAAAGTCCTAACAAAGAACCAAAATTCCAGTAATAACTAATATTAGAAGGGGCTGGCAAATCAACTAGTACCCCATTCACAATAGAGATTATTGGATGTTGAGTTCTTATTCGTAACATTTTGTTTGGTGATTCCATATGCATGCGCTCAGGAAGCTATCTCCCTAAATGCTAGCAAGGCACTGCATCTAAACCTATCAACAGGCCAGAAACTAAAACGATTAAACCAAGACTAAAAGGTAAGTAAGACTTCCATAATAGATACATAAGTTGGTCATATCTCATTCTAGGGAAAGAAGCTCGCACCCACACAAATGCGAATACTACTGCGGTAGTTTTAAGGGCTAAGCAACCCATTCCCAGAATTCCTGTAAAAGGTGCCCAACCACCTAAAAACAATAAACTTATCAAACAGCTCATTAGAATAATATGGCCGTATTCAGCTAAAAAGAACAGAGCAAACGACATACTAGAATATTCTACATTATATCCAGATACTAATTCTGATTCTCCCTCGGTAAGATCAAAAGGAGCCCGATTAGTTTCAGCTAATGCCGAAGCAAAAAACATTAAAGCAGCTGGAAATAAAGGTATTATATACCAAATTTCGGCTTGAGCTAAAACAATCTGAGTGATATTAAGAGAACCTGCACATAATATTACTGATATTAGAATAAGCCCGATACACACTTCATAGCTAATCATTTGAGCTGCTGCTCTGATAGCCCCTAAGAATGCATATTTAGAATTACTTCCCCAACCAGACATCAAAATAGCATACACCCCGATAGAACTGACAGCAAAGATATATAAGATACCAACATTAATATCAGCTAGTACAATACCGGGGCTAAAAGGAATAACCCCCCAAGCCAAAAAAGCTAAAGTAAGCGATAGAATCGGGGCTACAATATAAACCGACAGATTAGCATGATTAGGAATAGCCATCTCTTTAGTGAATAATTTTAATCCGTCAGCTAAAGGTTGTAATAGTCCATAAACACCCACTACATTAGGTCCTTTTCGTGCTTGCATATACCCTAATACCTTTCTTTCTGCTAAAGTTAAATAAGCTATAGCCACTAATAGAGGTATTATTATTGCAAGCGTTTTAGAGATAATTGAAATAATAGTACTCATCATCCTAGTTACGGAGGGCGGCCAAGTACGTATTAAACGCGCATAACTTGGCCCAAGAACAAGTTCCCTTACCCTTACTATGTTACGACTTACCCATTCTCGAAAAGGAGGGATAACCCCGCTGCGGGGCGTCTCGTATCCTTAACTTGAAGGGGACGACGGGCGATTTGTGCTAACACTGGGTTAGAATTCACCGGAACGCTCTACTTCCCGATTACTATCAAATCCTACTTAAGATTCCCGTTTCAGAAAATCTCCGCCTCCTAATTTACTGTGTATGTTGTATAGGAGAATGTAGCGCATAATATCCCTTTCCATAAAGACCATGACACCTGACTTAATCCATAATAGGGTTAAGGATAACATTTATTGTTATCCTGACGACGGCCATGCAATGCCTGAGCGGCTACTACCTACAAAAGGCAGTCCGCTTTCAAGGAAAGGTAAGGTGACACGCGGATCATCGTATTAAATTACACGCTCCTCTGATTCAAACAGTGAACAGCCAAGCCTTTTGAGTTTCAATCTTGCGATCATAGTATTCAGGCATACAATAAGGTTATTTGCTAATAAAGCTATTGTATAAGTTTAAGGCGAGGACTACCAGGGTATCTAATCCTGTTTGCTATCCAAGCTTTCGTATTTCATGAAGATATACCATGAACGGAGTAAGGAGTCTTCACCTTCGGACTTCCACTCTTGCTTCAAACATTTTACCGCTACCAAGAGGTTTGCCTTACTTTATTCTCATGCTTCACTACATACTTTAACGCCTAATGCGAAATAAAAACTGGGCCTCTAAGTTTAACCGCGTCTGCTGGCACTTAGTTAGACAGACCTCCGTGTGAAACCCTGTGTCAAGCGTTTACTCATTGCACAAGATTCTCTACTGCTGCCAAAATGTCTTCCCCTTGTTTCAGTGAAAGTGTGGCTATACTACGCATCTTCGACCAGGTGGGCCACTATCCCACCTATTCTAATACGTTAACCGAGATAATCTCCGTTTTATCCTCACCAGTAGGACCCTTATTTAGGGCCTTGCATGTATTAGAAGAACACATTGCCTTATAGACTCCCCAAGGTCAAAGGAGTAGCGTGGAAATAATATTTAAATCATCCCCATGACTCAATTTCCGCTGATAAACAAACGGTAATTCATTATAAGTATGAAAAGCAGGCGGAGAAGATAAAGACCATTCTAATGAGCCAGATGCAGTTGACCAACCCTTAAATGGTCTTTCGGCTGCTAGTGCCTCATAAGACAAGTAGATGAACCATATAATTCCTACTAGGGCTATTACAGCTCCGCAAGAACTAACTAAGTTCCAATCTTGGTAAGCATCAGGGAAATCCGAGTATCTTCTAGGTAATCCGGCTAAACCCAAGAAATGTTGGGGGAAGAAAGTTAAATTAACTCCGATAAACATAATCCAGAAATGGATCTTACCGTATAATTCATTATAACTATAACCTGTAATTTTACCGAACCAATAGTAGTATCCCCCAAATATAGCAAATATGGCCCCCATAGATAACACATAATGGAAGTGAGCTACTACATAATAAGTATCGTGTAATGCTATATCTAATGAACTATTAGCTAATATAACTCCTGTTAAACCACCAATAGTAAATAGGAACACAAACCCAATAGCCCACAACATAGGAGTATCAAGCCGTAGGCTTCCCCCATATATAGTAGCTAACCAGCTAAATATCTTAATTCCAGTAGGAACCGCAATAATCATAGTGGCAGCAGTAAAGTAGGCACGAGTATCGACATCCATACCAACGGTGAACATATGATGGGCCCAAACAATAAATCCTAATACTCCAATAGAAATCATAGCATAGACCATACCTAAATAACCAAAAATATGTTGTTTAGCAGAAAATGTAGGTATAATTTGAGATACCATACCAAATCCTGGTAGAATTAATATATAAACTTCAGGATGTCCAAAAAACCAAAATAAGTGCTGGAATAAAATAGGATCTCCTCCTCCCGCAGGGTCAAAGAATGTTGTATTAAAATTTCTATCTGTCAACAACATTGTAATTGCACCAGCTAACACTGGTAAAGACAATAATAACAATATTGTAGTAATTAATACAGACCATACAAATAGAGGTAATCTATGCATACTCATACCAGGAACCCTCATGTTAATTATAGTAGTTATAAAGTTGATAGAACTTAAAATGGAAGATATACCAGCTAGATGTAAACTAAATATAGCCATATCCACTGCTCCCCCTGAATGGGCTTGAATGCTTGATAGTGGGGGATAAATGGTCCAGCCTGTACCTGCCCCTTGTTCCACAAACATAGAGCCAACCAATAGTATTAGAGAAGGTGGCAATAACCAGAAACTGATATTGTTTAATCTAGGAAAGGCCATATCGGGCGCACCAATCATGATTGGTACAAACCAATTTCCGAATCCTCCAATCATTACTGGCATTACCAGGAAGAAAATCATTAATAAAGCATGTGATGTTACAATCACATTATATAGATGATCATCTCCTAACATACTACCTGGAGCTGACAGTTCTAGCCGTATTAACATACTTGAAGCTGTCCCCGCCATCCCAGAAAAAGCACCAAATAGTAAATATAAAGTACCTATATCCTTATGATTAGTAGAAAATAGCCAACGTGTAAGATATTTGTTCAT